GTGGATAATAATAATAAATAGAATCCTAGTGGATTTCATAATATAATCAGACTAGTCGTTTTCATCAGGTACACAGAAAAATTGGGATCTCTTTTTATCCAAAACCCATTTTTCATTTGGATAAAAAGAGATCAGATCATACATTTCTGCATTCGCGAAATCGAAGAATTTCGATTTCTTTGTACCTAAGAGGATTCCTTCCATTCACTTCTAGATCGAACGGATACGATATTCCATCACGATCATGTATCATCAGTCTATTTGGAATCGTGGATACATATGTATCCTTAACATAGAAAAACGACTTCCATTATTGGTATGAAACCAATATCGATTCATACAAGCTAAATCCTCTAATCGATAATTTGGCCAAAGAAACAATTTGAATTTCCTTAATAGATTTGTATTAGTAGACTCATCTTCATTTATAGTATACTCATCCTCATTTCGAAATTGTTTACAGTTCTTTACATCGTTTTCATTGGAAATCCCATTTTCTACATTCTGACTCCAGAAATGGAAACACATTAGAATTCTCAATTTTCTACGATGTCGAGTAGATAGAATATGTTCAGGAACAAGGAAAAGAAAATCATAATCATTGTTTTTTGCATTTCCAAATAGATTGCTATCAATGGATTTCTCAAGATCCTTCTTATGAACATATTTTTCTTTTATGAATTTTGCATTCATTTGATGTGGATTCTTATCGAGCAAGGAGAGACTTATGATTTGATACATAATCCATGTTTTATCCCAGTTCATAAATGCACGAATTGGTTCGATATAAAAATCTCCCTGTTCTAGCATTATCTTTTGGATCAAAGGCTCATCCTTCTTTGTGAAACCCCGATTCCCCCTTATCTTGCCTATATGGATTTCGTTTCTTTTTAGCGCGGAGACCAGAATTCTATCGAACTTTGGATTGTTGTTCTCTAATTTAAGTAGGTGACACATTATCTTCATATTCTGAGAATTTTCTGGAAGAAAATAAGCATCCATTGGTTTGATTTGAGCAAGGGAATATCTTTGCATAAGTAAAACCCACTGTCCTAGTTCCCCTAACAGTCCTTCTGAAAAGTTAAGGTCTTTCCAAGTGATTTCTAGAATGTCTTTAACCATGTCTTTCATCGTCTTTGATTGTTTGGAATAACTTTTTTGACTATATTGATATTGTTCCTTTTTCTTTTGTAGATGGAATTTCTGATAGAATTTATTTTGTAGATCGAATCCAAGATTCACTTCACTTGGTTGTTGTTTTTCTTCTTGATTCTGTTTGTCTAATTCAGAATCTTGATCAAAAAGGAATTGGATTGGTATGATCCATGGGTTAGTCTGATATGCATGATATGTATTTTCCAATATTCCAAATCCCAATTCTGGTAAGAACCAAGATTGGGAATTTGTTATGGGGCGATATAATTTTTCGTGATTCATTCCCATCCAATCCAACAAGTTTCTTTTTAGAAAAGATTGGAATGTTTCTTTTTCTTGATAAAATCCGCTGATTTCTTGATGAATTCTATGAATTTCGGGAGATGGAGATAAAAGATTCTGATTATCCCATTCTTGATCCATATTCCCATTTTCCCAAAACTTGGTATTATTATCTAGATTGGTCCGGGTATCCATATCTATATCCAAATCCAAATGGAACATTTTGCAATTGAAATATTTGTTCTCCCGATTACGATTACAATGATATCCTTTTCCGAGATAATCACTAAGATCTATATCCATTAGTGCATGAAGTGATTTAGGTTTCCGTGTATGAAAATGATCGGAATCTAAAATTTCTCGATCTCTATTTACTTGTAATGGTAATTCAGAAATATATAAGTCCTCACTATTTTCATAGTTTATATATTTCTGTAATAAAAGATCATATCTGCAGTTTTTTTTCCGTTTTTCTTTGTTTCTCATCGCTTCATCATCTTTTTGATAGGAATTTTTATAGGAATTGCAGTTCATGGAGTTCTCATTTTCAATAGGACAAAAATATCTTGCTTTCTTTCGCCGCTGCCACTTTTGACTTGCTTTCCTTCGCCACTCTTTAGGTACTAACCGAGACCATTTCGTCTCAGATACATTGTATTGATAATGGCTCTTTAACCAGCTTTTCCATATTCTAGACTTCTCTATTTGCGTATGTTTGAATGGCCACCAGCTTTTCCACCATCTCTTTCTTCTAGACTGATCCATCTTGAATTTGGAATTCCCTATTCCTTGTGTCTCATAATAATTCTTGATTGGATCTTTAAGAAAAAGATGAGTTCCATGATATTGAAGTACAGATCTCAGATGATATCTGTTACTGATTGGAGTTTGTGATATTTTGTAAAACACATATGCTTGAGACAAGGAGGATAAGTCCCAATAAGGATTGGAATCTTTTCTAAGAATAAAATTCTTCCATTTATTCTTCCATTCTGTTATTAGAAATGGAAAGGTCATATCCGTTTTTGCAACAATATCAGCTCCTTCTTGATTTATTTTCTTGTGAATGTCTTGATTTATTTTCTTGTGAATGTATGGAACGAAAAGTTGTATATTCATCCTGACCATGTGAATGATATAGAGAAAGAGATCGGTGTATATTCTTTCCATGAATAATTTCCTAAAACAATTGAATTTACGTATGAATCGGGTCTTTCTTCTTTTGAATCTGAACCAAAGATGTTTCCATAATTTGGATTTTGGATCATGAAAATCTGTCTTGTTAGGACTAATCCGATTTAGGTCTGGAATTGGAATGATTTTGTTTCTTTCCTTTTTGATCTCTTCTATTTGATTCCGGGTTGTGATTGTTCTATTAATCAGCCCTTTCATTTGTATTTCCTTTAAATAATTTTTCCTGGATGGAATCGGAATGATCAATTCCTGGGTATTCTCCTTATTAGTAATTTTGGTTTCATTTTCCTTCTTTTTCTTGAAAAAGAATAATAATATCCTTCTTTCTCTCACTCTAAATCCCAGTTTTTTGATTCCTTTTATGATAACTTTTATACCTTTTTTGATTCCTTTTTTGATTCCTTTTTTGATTCCTTTTATGATTCCTTTTGTGATTCCTTCTATAACTCCAACTATTTTTTTAACCCTGTCTGCGTTGAACACTTTTATCAATTTCACTAGAAATTCAAAACCTTTTTCTTTCACTTTTCTACATCTTCGTTTAAGTTCCTCAAAAATAGGTTTCGAAAAAGAGGGCATTGTTCGTGGATCATCAAATGGGACTTTTGCTTCGTATCCCTTAAACGTTAAAAAACAAAAACGGGCTTCACTGTTCTCTTGCTCCTCTGCATCTCTATAATAGAATTGTACCCCATGCCAAGGTTTCAGACGGAAAGGAAATACAATTTTGATCTGAATACCAGTTTTGAACCACCAATCTTGGGGAGTTTCTGTGTCTGATAATTCAATACCATTATAAGTGCATATAACATGCATTTCTCTATTCCAATCCCTCCAATCCTCGATCAACTCGGGCATTTGCAAGAATAGCATACGTCCAATATTTTTAGCTATGATCAAGAAAGGCAATTTAATGTATTTTCTCAAAAAGGATTGAATTAGTAACACCGAACTCCTAACTAGGTGACCAATTAGAACCCTATCCCAGCGTTCTGCTATGTTTATACATCGCATTTCCTTCCTCTTTTTTCGTTCTAAGTCATAGACTTCTCGATTAGCGTAATATCTTTCCATCACACTCTTTTTCAACCCAAAAACTAAATCTTTGATTTCGAAAGAAAGGAGGGAGGGAGGTATTTTTTGGCTTACTTGATCTAAACAAAAGGCCGATTGCCTATTTACTTGAACCATTCTCCAAGAACCTACTTTACGTCTTTTATTACGTATGGATCCTTTGATTAGACTCCGACGAAAATTCGGTCGATTTGAGTAACGGGTGAAACGCATTTCTTCTCCTTCTTCTCCTTCTTCTTCTTCTTCGAATTCTTCGAATTCTTCTTCTTCTTCGAATTCTTCGAATTCTTCTTCTGCTTTTTCTGCTTTTTCTGCTTCTTTTTTTTCTGCTTTTTTTTTTTCTGCTTCTTTTTTTTCTTCTTTTTTTATAAACTTCAACGATAGGGGTTTGACCCTCATGGCCGATGAGACTGGGGATTTTTTGTGTTTTTCTGCTTCTTTTTCTTTTTTGACCAATGCTTCTTTTTCGGCCCATTCCGTTTTTCTAGATTCTTGGTCAAACATGATATTGTATATCGCTTCATTCTCCTCCTCCTTCTCCTCCTCATACTCCGGAAAGTCGTCCGGCTCAGTATTCAAAAAGACTATCTGTCTGCCTCGTTTTGAACGAATGTCATAATAATATTCCCTGTTCGCATCCTCGTTTTGTTCTTCGTGGTCTTTGTTGATTTTTGCTATTTTGTCTTCTTCTTCTGTTTGTGTGACTTCTTCTTGCATTATGGTTGCGTCTAGTTCCCACTCCGAGACTAATCTGTGTGACCACCGAGGAACTTCTTTATGGATTTCTTCACGTTCTTCTCTTTCTTCATTGATTTCTTCACGTTCTTCCGTTTCTTCCTCGTTTTCGGAATCCATCCCTTTCTCTTCTGCCGATGAAGCAAAGTGTTTCAGATGGATTGGGGTCGGATATCCCGAAGAAAATTCACGGATTGGGGATATTGGAGTTCGAGAATGACCAATATGTGTTGATAATGATTCTTCATCAACAGAGTCAACAAATTCATTCTTTTGATCTTCCAATTCGTGAATTGGATCTTCCAATTCGTTAAGAAGTAGACTATGAATTGGATTTCTCCTTCTCCAAGTCGAATTCTCTGTATCTGTAATAGAACCCCTTGTAGAAGTTGGGAAATCCTTTTTCATGAAACGTGAATCGCCACGATATGGCCCGTTTAAAAGAGGATCATATTGTTCAGGTAAATATCCTTCTTCCTTTTCATCAATGTATAATCTCATTCTTTGTTCTAGCACATCTAGAACACCTTCTTCTTTTTTTTGTTTTCCCAGAACTTTGATTCGATCCATGAATTCATTGCTCAGGTTATTTCTTTTTTGTTCATTAGTCGAAACCCAATTCTGATATGGATCCTTGTTTTCATGGGATCGTTTTTCTGTTGTGTCCAAAGACATTTCTTGCTCTCTTCTTTCTGAAAAAGTAGATAAACTTTGTTCTATTCTTTCTCTAAAAATAGATAAACTAGGTGGATATGTAAAACATATTCTTTGTTTTCCATCACTTGGACATGCATCAAAAAAATATTGTGTCATTCGATTTCGTACAGCTTGTTCCAAGTGATGATTTTTTATATATCGTAATGGACGATTCCATCGTTGATAATCGAAAAGCAAAGTCAAAAGAGGTTGTTTTTCAAACCTTTGATTCCATTCTAGCCATTCTTTTACTTGTGTTTTCTTTTCTAAGGATTCTGGATCGCTCCATTTATCCATTTCTGTCTTTTGCGGTATCCATTTCTGAGTCAAAACGGGAAATGGCGTCCGGCCCCAGTAGATCAGCAAAGTGATCCATAAAAAAATATGGAATATTTGTTCTCCGGAATAGGTGAATTTGAACACAAGGTCTTGGTATTGCTTAGATGGAATCCAATTCAAAATCAGTCGAATCAATTGAATGACTAACAGATTCCCTAGGAGCCAACCAAAAAAACTACTTGTGAAAAACGCAATTTTGTTGTCACATCGAAACATGTAAACATCTACTAACCTGCCCAATATGGAGCTTGGTGCAACGAAATAGTTGAGAATCGGGATCAGCATCGAATTCAGGAATATACATGGAATCTTGAATTTCCGCATGATAGTGGATTCCTTATTGGAAAGGTATCTTGGTTTTCGGATCAAACGAACCGTCGAATCCCTTTGGTATTCGAAGTAGGAGTAAAAAGTCAAGGTCGAAGGGATTCGCGTGAACACAATCAAACAAATGGTTGCCGGAATGAAAAAAACCACTTTATGAGGTCCTTGGAATGCCCTGTGCAAAGGTGCATAATAGATTGCGAGAACTGTCATAAATTGTCCGGTCACAAAACCGGTCACCGCTGCGGTAGTAAAGTGTTTCTTTTTTTTTGTACTTTCTTTCTCGATGATCCAGATTCGAATGAAGAGTATATAGCAAGGGCCCGTGGAAAGAACAGAAAGAAATCCATAATACAATCCAAGAGTCCAGACGGAATTCATGATAGACATGAAAACGAAATGGAACCAGTAAGCAGTAGAAAAACGGCGAATCGCCTCCACAACAGTATTACAAAACTGACGAATATCCTCTACCATCGTAATCAAACAACCTTGTAAAATGGGATTCTTCATAATCCTATCCTCCTTTTTCATAATTATCCTATCCTCCTTTTTCATAATTATCCTATCCTCCTTTTTCATAATTATCCTATCCTCCTTTTTCATAATTATCCTATCCTCCTTTTTCATAATTATCCTATCCTCCTTTTTCATAATTATCCTATCCTCCTTTTTCATAATTATCCTATCCTCCTTTTTCATAATTGGAAAAAAAAATTTCATAATTTAATTGGAAAAAAAAAAGTGTCATTCAGTTTTTCTTTTTCATTGAAAAAGAAATGGAATTTCCTATCTATATATTGCTTTCCTATCTATATATTAGATTGCTTTCCTATCTATATATTGCAATGGGATCACTAAGCCTAAAGGATTGATCCAAATATTTGGATCACTTGGTACCATCCCATCCAATGGAATGAATTCGAGTATACCCATATACATCATTTAGGAGAAAACCGATTTTTGAAACCGATTTTGGATTGACCTCAGAAATACATCAAAAAGAAAAGATTTGTAATCTATATTCCACTTTCACTGTACTTTTCACAAAAATGAGATCCTTCTATATGTATCTATATCAATCCTTTTTTGGAAAGGTGAATTGGTAAGAACCCATTTAGGTGCCGCAAATTCGAATTCTAGAATCATGAAAAGAATCCAAATAGAAAGAACATAGATAGGAAAACGAAATATATGAAAACTAAGTCAACTCAAACTTGGTAAACAGAAGAATTATTATTCTATACAACACAACAACAAGTTCTCAATTCTATGGAATTGGGGGCATTCGTGAATGTGAATTCTTTATTTTTTTTATCCATTTTTTTTTTGTCTAGGCATATTCAGACTCTTCCAAGGTTTTTTGATTGGTTTCTCTGCCCAAAAAAAATGTTTGGAATTTCCCGTCGAAATGGATTTAGCTAAAGAAAAAGCTTTCACCGCAGCCAAATATCCTTTTTTCTTCCAAATATTTTGACGAATACGTTTTTTTGACATAGAAGTACGTTTTTTTGGAACTGCCATTCAAAAACAAAGAAGTGACTCATTTTGATTGTTCTATGTGAAATACATGTATTGAAAAATCGTTCTTTTGATTCATTATCTATACTTCATTTCATAAATAATGGAATCCTTTTTCCGAATACTTTTTTTTGTCTTACCTTGGAAATGAGATGGATCTTGAGTTTTTGAGAACCATTTCACCTCCTTTTTTGAGTGAGAAAAAGGGTTCTCAAGAACTCACACCCATTTTCTTTCGGTTCTATATTGGATTCTATATAGATAGGAAATAGGAACAGATCTCCCGATGTATTCTTTCTTTAAGTAGTTTACTCAACTAGATGGAAATGAGAATGAACCATAACTATGTAAGACCTATTCCTACTAGATTCACCCCAAAATAGCATATCCAAATGATAAGAAATCCTATAGAAGCTACAATTGCCGAAGGAATCCCTTGAAAATTTGGGTTTGTTTTGGTATGTAAATAAATTGCGTATATAGTCCAAGTAATAAATGCCCAAGTTTCTTTCGGATCCCAATTCCAATAAGATCCCCATGCTTCATTAGCCCATACTGCTCCAGAAAGAATGCCTATGGTTAAAAAGATAAACCCTAGACTAATGACACGATCGCTCCAATAATCTAATTTTTGAGTGAATTGATATTGATAATAATTTTTAAATGAAAAGAAAGCAGTATTTTGGAAAGTCTTTTTCTGATCATTCAAGTGAATGGCCCTAGAGAAAAATGACCTAATTAGGAAATTCTTATCCTTAGAGAAAATTGGGATGTTTTTTCGAAATGTAATGACTAAAAGAGCAATGGAAAATAAGGATCCCAATAATAGAGCTGCATAGCTCAGTAACATCATACTTACATGCATTAGCAACCACTGAGATTGTAGAGCAGGTACTAATATTGCGGATGGATGCATTCCAGTGGAAAGACCAGAAGTAGCGAAAGTTTGAGTCAAAATAGCAGTTGGCGCGGTTATTGTGCTTAAATCACTGTTCTTTTTATGATTATGATTTTTCAAATACAGAATTCCATGAATAATGAGGAAGCTCCACGAAAGGAACATGAATGATTCGTATAAATTACTTAAGGGAAAATGCCCCGAATAAATCCAACGGATAACTAAGAAACTCGTTATAGATAAAAAAGTAGCTATCATCCCCTTTTCTGACGAATCACACAATGCTACAATTTCGTGAACTAAGAAAAAATTCATCAAATGAATCATAATAAGAATGAAAATAATGGAAAAAGAGATATGAGTAAATATATGTTCTAGAGTCACAAATATCATATATGTTCTAGAGTCACAAATATCATAAAGAAAAAAATAGTTTCATTACTTACAGAATGAAAATCAGGAATGGCATCTATAATACATTATAGGATTTCTTGTGTCCTTTTTCTATTGGGTATTAAAGCATGCCTACCGCCACTCGGACTCGAACCGAGATGCTCTAGCACTGCTTCCTAAGAGCAGCGTGTCTACCAATTTCACCATGGCGGCTTGTTTAAACTAATAAAATAATAACTCGTACATCTCGAATCGTCAAGATTCCTTGATTTCTACTCATCTTTTTTTATTACAAATACTCATCTTTTTTTATTACAAAAAAGAATTAGACACTAGTTCCTGAATCATGATAAAAATGCTCTATGTATATGGATGTAGAAAAAAGAAAAATGATTGATCTTTCTCATTCCTTCTACACTTTTCATTTCTTTCGTTCCTGTTCTGCGTGTTTCTCCCCTTCCACTCATTTGGGATTGATCCCGGTATGGTAATACATACAAGACAATGGTAGAAACTCCATACACTTGATCTTTTGCACCCGCTTCAAGACATGATAACGAATGAAACAATCTCAGTCTTGGGGTAAACCGTTTACGCTATTTCTATGGACTTCCACTTGACTCTTGTACATGGAGAATGAGATAGAATCTTTTTACTGCAAATTTCTAAGCTGTTTTGTTTCACTCATATAACTATCTGATTTCACTTACGGAATGAGGAATACAAAAATGAAGATCTTTCTTCAATACATTCCATCTTTTTCCTAGATTCGAAAGAAAGGAAAGGGAGGAAAGTGTCTTTTTTCACGAATCACACGTAGAGATATTGATAACACACATGGAGTTAATGGTATTTCATAACTAATGGATTGAGCAGCAGCTCGTAGACCACCTAAGAAAGAATATTTATTATTCGACCCATACCCTGAAATGACTAGTACGCCTATTGTGATTCCTAATATCAGGATCCCAATGGGGACAAAGATCCATATGAGTTCATAGATCTCTTTCTTTTAAGAATTCCGACCCAGAAAAAGGAAGAATGGATAGCTTGTACTTCCCTCGTATCAATGATCATTTAAACGATCAACCTCCCCCATAATGATATCTATACTACCTAGTATTGTCATGATATCAGCCAATTTCATTCTTTGAACTAGCTGAGGAAGAATTTGCAAATGGATGAAAGCAGCTGGACGAATTTCGTCTTACCTCCTTTTTTATTTATATTATCCTTTCACTACATATTTTTTAATTTTTAATTCCTTTTTTGCTTTTCTAATCAATTCTCTAATCAAAAATCAAATGGAATCATTTCGAACTCTTATATATATATGGAAATTCACTTCTTTTTTTTTTTTTTTTTTTGCGGTGTACAGCGAACTAAAAATGGAAAATAGGATCCTTTTTTGACTGTCCACTTTATTCATCAAGACTATTTATGATTTATTCATCAAGACTATTTATGATTTATTCATCAAGACTATTTATGAAAAGAATTAGATACAATAGCTTGTACCTTCTCAGTTGATAGAGAAAAAACAAAATCGGGATAAATACCAATTGCTATTACGGGCAAAAAGATAGAAATGGAAACAAATAGTTCTCGTGGTCCAGAATCCACAAAATAAGACTTTGGGGTATGAAAGAATTTGTATCCATAGAACATTTGGCGTGGCATAGATAATAAATAAATAGGAGTGAATATCATTCCAATTGCCATTACAAAAGTTATCATTCCAATTGCCATTACAAAAGTAATGAGTACTTTTTTTTGGCATGAAAAGTTGGACTGGATAAAAGACTACTGATTCTGCAACAAAACCACTCATTCCCGGCAATGCAAGAGAAGTCATGGAGAAACTACTGAACAAGGTAAATAATTTTGGCATTGGGATGGATACTCCTCCCATTTCGTCAAGATAAACAAGATGCGTTCTATCACAGCCTGTTCCCCCTAAGAAAAAAAGTGCAGCACCAATCAATCCATGAGAGATGAGTTGTAAAACGGCTCCATTGAGTCCTGCGTTGGTTATGGAACCAATTCCAATCATTCTCAAACTCATATGATATACGGAGGAATAGGCTATTCTCTTTTTGCAATTACGTTGACCAAAAGAGGTTGAAGCTGCATAAATGATTTGTATCGTTTCCACTATCACGAACCATGGAGAAAATATAGAATGAGCATGGGGTAAAAATTCCATTTCGAATCAACCCATACGCTCCCATCTTTAATAAGATTCCAGCCAGAAGCATACATGTACTGTAATGTGCTTCTCCGTGGGTATCTGGTAACCATGTATGTAAGGGTATAATCGGTGATTTGACAGCATAAGCAATAAGAAAGCCAAAAAGGTCTCGAGAGGAAAATGATCCGATTTGACCGCTGTACATTGCTAACATCAGGAAATAAAACAATCGTGAATCTTGAGTCACTGGCCAAGCCGCTAAAGTTGCTAAAGTAGTGATAAATCCTGTTAATAAAATGGGTCCTATGGAAAGTCCATCAATTCCCAATCTCCAGTGAAAATCCAAAATCTTTATCCATTTATAATCCTCTCCCAATTGTATTAATACATCGTCCAATTGGAAATGATAACAAAATACATAGGTCATTAGAAGGAGTTCCAAAAGGCATATACATAGAGTATACCACCTAATTACCTTACTTCCTCTATGGAAAAAAAAAGGAAGGAACCTGCAAATATTGGCAAGACTACAATGATTGTTAACCAAGGAAAATCATTCGTGGTAAAGACAAGATATGCTTTGACCATAAAAACCCGTACTCAAAACAAATAGATTGTTCTGAGTACGGATTTTTGTGAGTACGGATTTTTGTCGGTAAAAAAAGGAATCCAATGATTCAAGTAGAGTTTTTTGGAACGTATCAATAAGCTAGACCCATACTACGGGTTGTCTCATTGGATAAATAAACACGAACACTCAAAAAATCTGTTGGACAAGCGGATTCACATCTCTTACAACCTACACAGTCCTCAGTTCTCGGTGCGGAAGCAATTTGCTTAGCTTTGCATCCGTTCCAAGGTATCATTTCCAACACATCCGTAGGGCAAGCTCGTACACATTGAGTACATCCTATACATGTATCATAAATTTTTACTGAATGTGACATGAAATCTATAAATTTAAGTTTTGGAAAGAAATGATTTTGATCTGGTAAAAAAGTCAGTAGTCAATGAATTCTATATTATCTTCTATATTATAATTATAATTATCTTCTATATTATAATTATAGGTACCAGACAAATCAGTGGTTTCCCATCATTTTGGATAATCTATCCATTTCTGGATATGTTCACAAGAAAGAAAGATCCAATACACTTTCATTTTGGTTTCCAAAAAGATGGTAATACTAGTCGTACATGCTAATCGGATTCCAATTAGAGAATCTTCCAATTCCTAATATTATCATTGATTAGAAAAGCAAAAAAGGAATTAAAAATTAAAAAATATGTAGTGAAAGGATAATATAAATAAAAAAGGAGGTAAGACGAAATTCGTCCAGCTGCTTTCATCCATTTGCAAATTCTTCCTCAGCTAGTTCAAAGAATGAAATTGGCTGATATCATGACAATACTAGGTAGTATAGATATCATTATGGGGGAGGTTGATCGTTTAAATGATCATTGATACGAGGGAAGTACAAGCTATCCATTCTTCCTTTTTCTGGGTCGGAATTCTTAAAAGAAAGAGATCTATGAACTCATATGGATCTTTGTCCCCATTGGGATCCTGATATTAGGAATCACAATAGGCGTACTAGTCATTTCAGGGTATGGGTCGAATAATAAATATTCTTTCTTAGGTGGTCTACGAGCTGCTGCTCAATCCATTAGTTATGAAATACCATTAACTCCATGTGTGTTATCAATATCTCTACGTGTGATTCGTGAAAAAAGACACTTTCCTCCCTTTCCTTTCTTTCGAATCTAGGAAAAAGATGGAATGTATTGAAGAAAGATCTTCATTTTTGTATTCCTCATTCCGTAAGTGAAATCAGATAGTTATATGAGTGAAACAAAACAGCTTAGAAATTTGCAGTAAAAAGATTCTATCTCATTCTCCATGTACAAGAGTCAAGTGGAAGTCCATAGAAATAGCGTAAACGGTTTACCCCAAGACTGAGATTGTTTCATTCGTTATCATGTCTTGAAGCGGGTGCAAAAGATCAAGTGTATGGAGTTTCTACCATTGTCTTGTATGTATTACCATACCGGGATCAATCCCAAATGAGTGGAAGGGGAGAAACACGCAGAACAGGAACGAAAGAAATGAAAAGTGTAGAAGGAATGAGAAAGATCAATCATTTTTCTTTTTTCTACATCCATATACATAGAGCATTTTTATCATGATTCAGGAACTAGTGTCTAATTCTTTTTTGTAATAAAAAAAGATGAGTATTTGTAATAAAAAAAGATGAGTAGAAATCAAGGAATCTTGACGATTCGAGATGTACGAGTTATTATTTTATTAGTTTAAACAAGCCGCCATGGTGAAATTGGTAGACACGCTGCTCTTAGGAAGCAGTGCTAGAGCATCTCGGTTCGAGTCCGAGTGGCGGTAGGCATGCTTTAATACCCAATAGAAAAAGGACACAAGAAATCCTATAATGTATTATAGATGCCATTCCTGATTTTCATTCTGTAAGTAATGAAACTATTTTTTTCTTTATGATATTTGTGACTCTAGAACATATATGATATTTGTGACTCTAGAACATATATTTACTCATATCTCTTTTTCCATTATTTTCATTCTTATTATGATTCATTTGATGAATTTTTTCTTAGTTCACGAAATTGTAGCATTGTGTGATTCGTCAGAAAAGGGGATGATAGCTACTTTTTTATCTATAACGAGTTTCTTAGTTATCCGTTGGATTTATTCGGGGCATTTTCCCTTAAGTAATTTATACGAATCATTCATGTTCCTTTCGTGGAGCTTCCTCATTATTCATGGAATTCTGTATTTGAAAAATCATAATCATAAAAAGAACAGTGATTTAAGCACAATAACCGCGCCAACTGCTATTTTGACTCAAACTTTCGCTACTTCTGGTCTTTCCACTGGAATGCATCCATCCGCAATATTAGTACCTGCTCTACAATCTCAGTGGTTGCTAATGCATGTAAGTATGATGTTACTGAGCTATGCAGCTCTATTATTGGGATCCTTATTTTCCATTGCTCTTTTAGTCATTACATTTCGAAAAAACATCCCAATTTTCTCTAAGGATAAGAATTTCCTAATTAGGTCATTTTTCTCTAGGGCCATTCACTTGAATGATCAGAAAAAGACTTTCCAAAATACTGCTTTCTTTTCATTTAAAAATTATTATCAATATCAATTCACTCAAAAATTAGATTATTGGAGCGATCGTGTCATTAGTCTAGGGTTTATCTTTTTAACCATAGGCATTCTTTCTGGAGCAGTATGGGCTAATGAAGCATGGGGATCTTATTGGAATTGGGATCCGAAAGAAACTTGGGCATTTATTACTTGGACTATATACGCAATTTATTTACATACCAAAACAAACCCAAATTTTCAAGGGATTCCTTCGGCAATTGTAGCTTCTATAGGATTTCTTATCATTTGGATATGCTATTTTGGGGTGAATCTAGTAGGAATAGGTCTTACATAGTTATGGTTCATTCTCATTTCCATCTAGTTGAGTAAACTACTTAAAGAAAGAATACATCGGGAGATCTGTTCCTATTTCCTATCTATATAGAATCCAATATAGAACCGAAAGAAAATGGGTGTGAGTTCTTGAGAACCCTTTTTCTCACTCAAAAAAGGAGGTGAAATGGTTCTCAAAAACTCAAGATCCATCTCATTTCCAAGGTAAGACAAAAAAAAGTATTCGGAAAAAGGATTCCATTATTTATGAAATGAAGTATAGATAATGAATCAAAAGAACGATTTTTCAATACATGTATTTCACATAGAACAATCAAAATGAGTCACTTCTTTGTTTTTGAATGGCAGTTCCAAAAAAACGTACTTCTATGTCAAAAAAACGTATTCGTCAAAATATTTGGAAGAAAAAAGGATATTTGGCTGCGGTGAAAGCTTTTTCTTTAGCTAAATCCATTTCGACGGGAAATTCCAAACATTTTTTTTGGGCAGAGAAACCAATCAAAAAACCTTGGAAGAGTCTGAATATGCCTAGACAAAAAAAAAATGGATAAAAAAAATAAAGAATTCACATTCACGAATGCCCCCAATTCCATAGAATTGAGAACTTGTTGTTGTGTTGTATAGAATAATAATTCTTCTGTTTACCAAGTTTGAGTTGACTTAGTTTTCATATATTTCGTTTTCCTATCTATGTTCTTTCTATTTGGATTCTTTTCATGATTCTAGAATTCGAATTTGCGGCACCTAAATGGGTTCTTACCAATTCACCTTTCCAAAAAAGGATTGATATAGATACATATAGAAGGATCTCATTTTTGTGAAAAGTACAGTGAAAGTGGAATATAGATTACAAATCTTTTCTTTTTGATGTATTTCTGAGGTCAATCCAAAATCGGTTTCAAAAATCGGTTTTCTCCTAAATGATGTATATGGGTATACTCGAATTCATTCCATTGGATGGGATGGTACCAAGTGATCCAAATATTTGGATCAATCCTTTAGGCTTAGTGATCCCATTGCAATATATAGATAGGAAAGCAATCTAATATATAGATAGGAAAGCAATATATAGATAGGAAATTCCATTTCTTTTTCAATGAAAAAGAAAAACTGAATGACACTTTTTTTTTTCCAATTAAATTATGAAATTTTTTTTTCCAATTATGAAAAAGGAGGATAGGATAATTATGAAAAAGGAGGATAGGATAATTATGAAAAAGGAGGATAGGATAATTATGAAAAAGGAGGATAGGATAATTATGAAAAAGGAGGATAGGATAATTATGAAAAAGGAGGATAGGATAATTATGAAAAAGGAGGATAGGATAATTATGAAAAAGGAGGATAGGATTATGAAGAATCCCATTTTACAAGGTTGTTTGATTACGATGGTAGAGGATATTCGTCAGTTTTGTAATACTGTTGTGGAGGCGATTCGCCGTTTTTCTACTGCTTACTGGTTCCATTTCGTTTTCATGTCTATCATGAATTCCGTCTGGACTCTTGGATTGTATTATGGATTTCTTTCTGTTCTTTCCACGGGCCCTTGCTATATACTCTTCATTCGAATCTGGATCATCGAGAAAGAAAGTACAAAAAAAAAGAAACACTTTACTACCGCAGCGGTGACCGGTTTTGTGACCGGACAATTTATGACAGTTCTCGCAATCTATTATGCACCTTTGCACAGGGCATTCCAAGGACCTCATAAAGTGGTTTTTTTCATTCCGGCAACCATTTGTTTGATTGTGTTCACGCGAATCCCTTCGACCTTGACTTTTTACTCCTACTTCGAATACCAAAGGGATTCGACGGTTCGTTTGATCCGAAAACCAAGATACCTTTCCAATAAGGAATCCACTATCATGCGGAAATTCAAGATTCCATGTATATTCCTGAATTCGATGCTGATCCCGATTCTCAACTATTTCGTTGCACCAAGCTCCATATTGGGCAGGTTAGTAGATGTTTACATGTTTCGATGTGACAACAAAATTGCGTTTTTCACAAGTAGTTTTTTTGGTTGGCTCCTAGGGAATCTGTTAGTCATTCAATTGATTCGACTGATTTTGAATTGGATTCCATCTAAGCAATACCAAGACCTTGTGTTCAAATTCACCTATTCCGGAGAACAAATATTCCATATTTTTTTATGGATCACTTTGCTGATCTACTGGGGCCGGACGCCATTTCCCGTTTTGACTCAGAAATGGATACCGCAAAAGACAGAAATGGATAAATGGAGCGATCCAGAATCCTTAGAAAAGAAAACACAAGTAAAAGAATGGCTAGAATGGAATCAAAGGTTTGAAAAACAACCTCTTTTGACTTTGCTTTTCGATTATCAACGATGGAATCGTCCATTACGATATATAAAAAATCATCACTTGGAACAAGCTGTACGAAATCGAATGACACAATATTTTTTTGATGCATGTCCAAGTGATGGAAAACAAAGAATATGTTTTACATATCCACCTAGTTTATCTATTTTTAGAGAAAGAATAGAACAAAGTTTATCTACTTTTTCAGAAAGAAGAGAGCAAGAAATGTCTTTGGACACAACAGAAAAACGATCCCATGAAAACAAGGATCCATATCAGAATTGGGTTTCGACTAATGAACAAAAAAGAAATAACCTGAGCAATGAATTCATGGATCGAATCAAAGTTCTGGGAAAACAAAAAAAAGAAGAAGGTGTTCTAGATGTGCTAGAACAAAGAATGAGATTATACATTGATGAAAAGGAAGAAGGATATTTACCTGAACAATATGATCCTCTTTTAAACGGGCCATATCGTGGCGATTCACGTTTCATGAAAAAGGATTTCCCAACTTCTACAAGGGGTTCTATTACAGATACAGAGAATTCGACTTGGAGAAGGAGAAATCCAATTCATAGTCTACTTCTTAACGAATTGGAAGATCCAATTCACGAATTGGAAGATCAAAAGAATGAATTTGTTGACTCTGTTGATGAAGAATCATTATCAACACATATTGGTCATTCTCGAACTCCAATATCCCCAATCCGTGAATTTTCTTCGGGATATCCGACCCCAATCCATCTGAAACACTTTGCTTCATCGGCAGAAGAGAAAGGGATGGATTCCGAAAACGAGGAAGAAACGGAAGAACGTGAAGAAATCAATGAAGAAAGAGAAGAACGTGAAGAAATCCATAAAGAAGTTCCTCGGTGGTCACACAGATTAGTCTCGGAGTGGGAACTAGACGCAACCATAATGCAAGAAGAAGTCACACAAACAGAAGAAGAAGACAAAATAGCAAAAATCAACAAAGACCACGAAGAACAAAACGAGGATGCGAACAGGGAATATTATTATGACATTCGTTCAAAACGAGGCAGACAGATAGTCTTTTTGAATACTGAGCCGGACGACTTTCCGGAGTATGAGGAGGAGAAGGAGGAGGAGAATGAAGCGATATACAATATCATGTTTGACCAAGAATCTAGAAAAACGGAATGGGCCGAAAAAGAAGCATTGGTCAAAAAAGAAAAAGAAGCAGAAAAACACAAAAAATCCCCAGTCTCATCGGCCATGAGGGTCAAACCCCTATCGTTGAAGTTTATAAAAAAAGAAGAAAAAAAAGAAGCAGAAAAAAAAAAAGCAGAAAAAAAAGAAGCAGAAAAAGCAGAAAAAGCAGAAGAAGAATTCGAAGAATTCGAAGAAGAAGAAGAATTCGAAGAATTCGAAGAAGAAGAAGAAGGAGAAGAAGGAGAAGAAATGCGTTTCACCCGTTACTCAAATCGACCGAATTTTCGTCGGAGTCTAATCAAAGGATCCATACGTAATAAAAGACGTAAAGTAGGTTCTTGGAGAATGGTTCAAGTAAATAGGCAATCGGCCTTTTGTTTAGATCAAGTAAGCCAAAAAATACCTCCCTCCCTCCTTTCTTTCGAAATCAAAGATTTAGTTTTTGGGTTGAAAAAGAGTGTGATGGAAAGATATTACGCTAATCGAGAAGTCTATGACTTAGAACGAAAAAAGAGGAAGGAAATGCGATGTATAAACATAGCAGAACGCTGGGATAGGGTTCTAATTGGTCACCTAGTTAGGAGTTCGGTGTTACTAATTCAATCCTTTTTGAGAAAATACATTAAATTGCCTTTCTTGATCATAGCTAAAAATATTGGACGTATGCTATTCTTGCAAATGCCCGAGTTGATCGAGGATTGGAGGGATTGGAATAGAGAAATGCATGTTATATGCACTTATAATGGTATTGAATTATCAGACACAGAAACTCCCCAAGATTGGTGGTTCAAAACTGGTATTCAGATCAAAATTGTATTTCCTTTCCGTCTGAAACCTTGGCATGGGGTACAATTCTATTATAGAGATGCAGAGGAGCAAGAGAACAGTGAAGCCCGTTTTTGTTTTTTAACGTTTAAGGGATACGAAGCAAAAGTCCCATTTGATGATCCACGAACAATGCCCTCTTTTTCGAAACCTATTTTTGAGGAACTTAAACGAAGATGTAGAAAAGTGAAAGAAAAAGGTTTTGAATTTCTAGTGAAATTGATAAAAGTGTTCAACGCAGACAGGGTTAAAAAAATAGTTGGAGTTATAGAAGGAATCACAAAAGGAATCATAAAAGGAATCAAAAAAGGAATCAAAAAAGGAATCAAAAAAGGTATAAAAGTTATCATAAAAGGAATCAAAAAACTGGGATTTAGAGTGAGAGAAAGAAGGATATTATTATTCTTTTTCAAGAAAAAGAAGGAAAATGAAACCAAAATTACTAATAAGGAGAATACCCAGGAATTGATCATTCCGATTCCATCCAGGAAAAATTATTTAAAGGAAATACAAATGAAAGGGCTGATTAATAGAACAATCACAACCCGGAATCAAATAGAAGAGATCAAAAAGGAAAGAAACAAAATCATTCCAATTCCAGACCTAAATCGGATTAGTCCTAACAAGACAGATTTTCATGATCCAAAATCCAAATTATGGAAACATCTTTGGTTCAGATTCAAAAGAAGAAAGACCCGATTCATACGTAAATTCAATTGTTTTAGGAAATTATTCATGGAAAGAATATACACCGATCTCTTTCTCTATATCATTCACATGGTCAGGATGAATATACAACTTTTCGTTCCATACATTCACAAGAAAATAAATCAAGACATTCACAAGAAAATAAATCAAGAAGGAGCTGATATTGTTGCAAAAACGGATATGACCTTTCCATTTCTAATAACAGAATGGAAGAATAAATGGAAGAATTTTATTCTTAGAAAAGATTCCAATCCTTATTGGGACTTATCCTCCTTGTCTCAAGCATATGTGTTTTACAAAATATCACAAACTCCAATCAGTAACAGATATCATCTGAGATCTGTACTTCAATATCATGGAACTCATCTTTTTCTTAAAGATCCAATCAAGAATTATTATGAGACACAAGGAATAGGGAATTCCAAATTCAAGATGGATCAGTCTAGAAGAAAGAGATGGTGGAAAAGCTGGTGGCCATTCAAACATACGCAAATAGAGAAGTCTAGAATATGGAAAAGCTGGTTAAAGAGCCATTATCAATACAATGTATCTGAGACGAAATGGTCTCGGTTAGTACCTAAAGAGTGGCGAAGGAAAGCAAGTCAAAAGTGGCAGCGGCGAAAGAAAGCAAGATATTTTTGTCCTATTGAAAATGAGAACTCCATGAACTGCAATTCCTATAAAAATTCCTATCAAAAAGATGATGAAGCGATGAGAAACAAAGAAAAACGGAAAAAAAACTGCAGATATGATCTTTTATTACAGAAATATATAAACTATGAAAATAGTGAGGACTTATATATTTCTGAATTACCATTACAAGTAAATAGAGATCGAGAAATTTTAGATTCCGATCATTTTCATACACGGAAACCTAAATCACTTCATGCACTAATGGATATAGATCTTAGTGATTATCTCGGAAAAGGATATCATTGTAATCGTAATCGGGAGAACAAATATTTCAATTGCAAAATGTTCCATTTGGATTTGGATATAGATATGGATACCCGGACCAATCTAGATAATAATACCAAGTTTTGGGAAAATGGGAATATGGATCAAGAATGGGATAATCAGAATCTTTTATCTCCATCTCCCGAAATTCATAGAATTCATCAAGAAATCAGCGGATTTTATCAAGAAAAAGAAACATTCCAATCTTTTCTAAAAAGAAACTTGTTGGATTGGATGGGAATGAATCACGAAAAATTATATCGCCCCATAACAAATTCCCAATCTTGGTTCTTACCAGAATTGGGATTTGGAATATTGGAAAATACATATCATGCATATCAGACTAACCCATGGATCATACCAATCCAATTCCTTTTTGATCAAGATTCTGAATTAGACAAACAGAATCAAGAAGAAAAACAACAACCAAGTGAAGTGAATCTTGGATTCGATCTACAAAATAAATTCTATCAGAAATTCCATCTACAAAAGAAAAAGGAACAATATCAATATAGTCAAAAAAGTTATTCCAAACAATCAAAGACGATGAAAGACATGGTTAAAGACATTCTAGAAATCACTTGGAAAGACCTTAACTTTTCAGAAGGACTGTTAGGGGAACTAGGACAGTGGGTTTTACTTATGCAAAGATATTCCCTTGCTCAAATCAAACCAATGGATGCTTATTTTCTTCCAGAAAATTCTCAGAATATGAAGATAATGTGTCACCTACTTAAATTAGAGAACAACAATCCAAAGTTCGATAGAATTCTGGTCTCCGCGCTAAAAAGAAACGAAATCCATATAGGCAAGATAAGGGGGAATCGGGGTTTCACAAAGAAGGATGAGCCTTTGATCCAAAAGATAATGCTAGAACAGGGAGATTTTTATATCGAACCAATTCGTGCATTTATGAACTGGGATAAAACATGGATTATGTATCAAATCATAAGTCTCTCCTTGCTCGATAAGAATCCACATCAAATGAATGCAAAATTCATAAAAGAAAAATATGTTCATAAGAAGGATCTTGAGAAATCCATTGATAGCAATCTATTTGGAAATGCAAAAAACAATGATTATGATTTTCTTTTCCTTGTTCCTGAACATATTCTATCTACTCGACATCGTAGAAAATTGAGAATTCTAATGTGTTTCCATTTCTGGAGTCAGAATGTAGAAAATGGGATTTCCAATGAAAACGATGTAAAGAACTGTAAACAATTTCGAAATGAGGATGAGTATACTATAAATGAAGATGAGTCTACTAATACAAATCTATTAAGGAAATTCAAATTGTTTCTTTGGCCAAATTATCGATTAGAGGATTTAGCTTGTATGAATCGATATTGGTTTCATACCAATAATGGAAGTCGTTTTTCTATGTTAAGGATACATATGTATCCACGATTCCAAATAGACTGATGATACATGATCGTGATGGAATATCGTATCCGTTCGATCTAGAAGTGAATGGAAGGAATCCTCTTAGGTACAAAGAAATCGAAATTCTTCGATTTCGCGAATGCAGAAATGTATGATCTGATCTCTTTTTATCCAAATGAAAAATGGGTTTTGGATAAAAAGAGATCCCAATTTTTCTGTGTACCTGATGAAAACGACTAGTCTGATTATATTATGAAATCCACTAGGATTCTATTTATTATTATTATCCACTAGGATTCTATTTATTATTCCTGATCGGTAAATAGAAAAAAATAGAGATAAGAATCTGTTTATTTTATGGTTAAAAATTCATTCATTTCCGTTCTTCCACAAGAGAAAAAAGAAAACAGGGGGTCTATCGAATTTCAAGTATTCAGCTTCACTAATAAGATCAAGAAACTGACTTCCCACCTGAAATTGCACAAAAAAGATCTTTCATCTCAGAGAGGTCTTCGAATCATTCTGGGAAAACGTCAACGGTTACTAGCTTATTTGGAAAAGACAAATGAAGTACGTTATAATAAATTAATCAGTAAACTTGATCATTGTTTGGGAGCAAAAAACTCGTGAATTTGACTGAAAATGGGTCATAAATGGATATTCGAAATTTGCTTCTGAAGAAATTTACATATATACTATTCGTGCTATATCAGACTAGATATAATGGAATCTTCTAGCATAGCAATATTTAAAAACAAAAAAGAAAAAAGCCTTAAGTTAAGGCGAAACATAGAAACCTTATAGAGGTGGAGGTCATGTCATAATGAACAATAAGAAAAAAAAAGGG